CTTTAAGTCTTGTCTCGGCACGTGACCAATAAAAAAGATCCTTAGCTAGTTCTGCATCTTTCAAAATTTCCTTCAAGTTATTTACTATTTTGTTCAAACCCTTGTCCCTCCATATCTCTTTCGGATGCTTGCGATTGCATTCCGCCCATTTGAAATTTGACAGGCAGAATATGTTCCTATTTGTGTATAGTTGGGTGTCCAAATCGTTACAAATCTCGAAACCGCAACTGATGTCGTATGAGTGGATTGTATTTTGATATGATGACTTCATGGCCGCCCACTCCAACTCAGACACGCTCGCTTGCCCTTCTTTTGGATAACAGAAGGCGCATTCGTCCAGATGCAAAAAGAAATCTTCTCCATATGGACCCATTTGATTTAGGCGTTAAGTCATAATTTCCTCCCTTTCGATTTGTACAATATAACTTTTTCCTTTTCAAGTTATCGCCGGATTCATCCGGAGATAGCAACAGTCCTGATCGCCCAGACTGGTCTAGACAGGTTTGCGAGCAATCGATCTTACCATAGATACCTAAGCCCCAATAGATAATTTCTTACCCACTCAATTCATATATCTATTGATCTAAACTAAATTCTAGTCTTCTATTGTATTGGAAATATTATAATACAAAGGTGAACGAAAGTCAAGAGCACGGTCCAAAATATAAAAAACTAAGCCGATGTGACGAACAGTAGTCATTCTGGGGTTTACATATACTAATAATGTTGTTTTAATTCAAAGTGAGAAGGATTTTTTTCTTGATTGAAAAGAATCAATACTGATTGATTCTATAGGAATTTGTATTCTCTTATGTCATTAGGCAAATAGAATTCCAAAGTGAAATACAAGAATCATTCAAGAATTCACAGTCAGGAGTCAATAGTTAAAGGGTCAAATTTGTCATCAATTGACCGTTATCTAGGAGTCAATAGTTGTTCAAATTGGATATCAATTTGACCTTTATGGAACAAAAAACCCAGATTTGTTTTTTCAATCGAAAAGCGAGAGGGAGTTTTTAAGTATTGTATCCTTTGAGATACTATACAATCAATCGAAGGGGCGGGGATCAAATCGAATCAAAAGTGACAAAGAAAGGTCTTTCTTTTTTTAGGTTTCTGTATGGTTTTGGCGGCATGGCCGAGCGGTAAGGCGGGGGACTGCAAATCCTTTTTCCCCAGTTCAAGCCTGGGTGTCGCCTGATCAATCAATCAACAAAAGAATTGAAATCTCTTCTTCCGGTCTGTTGATATAACTGGACGAATTATTCCCCAGCAGAAGCCGAAGAAAGGGACTGTTGATACTTAAGTGGTTTGAAAGACCTCTTCGGAGGTTTGCTAACAGATTCTAAATCGTTGTCTCAAGGATTGAAGTAAACATTATAATGATTGAAGGGCTAGCAAGACTTACCGACTTCTTCTACTATACTAATGATTGGGTCTTAAATTCCATTGGATAACTGATGAGTAGGACAGCGAATCGAATGAAATTAGTAATGGTGGAAGGGGCAGAAGATCTTTTGGCTATTGTAGATACATAGTCAGACTCGCGAGACTATCTGGGTGTTCGGACATTCAATATTAGAGTCGATAGCTAATTGACTTTATGAAATTGAAAGAATTTATATACTTTTTTATTCTATAAAAAGTCGAAAAAGAAACAATTTTTGGGGGTCAATGCCCCCTAAGAATATAATATATTGTCAGAATATAATATATTGTCTCTCGAATATTTCCTAGAGATACCGATCTATCTATTTATGCTTTTTACCTAGAAAGGTCAAAAAAAAAGAATGGGCTTTAGTAGTTCTACGCGGTTCATTCGTAACATTCCCTGGCGATGTCATTGCGTATTTTTCTTGTATTTATTCTTTCCCGATTAGAAATCAGAGAGGAATTTTTGAGAAGTGGATTTATTGAATTGGTTCATCATCGGCCAAAATCCCTTTTTGACTCTGCACCATTGATTCCACTATTATTAGGGAGCAATAATGGAAGAATTCTATCATAGAGATAGGGGGCATAATTCACATGGATATAGTAAGTCTCGCTTGGGCTGCTTTAATGGTAGTCTTTACATTTTCTCTTTCACTCGTAGTATGGGGAAGAAGTGGTCTCTAGAAGCACTACTTATTGAGTTGAGGAATCAAACTGTATTAATTGTTTTTTCAATCGTTCTGCTTGAACTATTTAAATTAAAATAAAGATCTCTTCAGTTTCCAATTTCATTGGATTCTAGTGAAGGAATGTATTCTCTAAGAGTAAAACAATTCGTTCAGTCGGAACAAATAAATGTATCAAAGAAATAGAATTGGGTCCTATGTCAATTCCATATATAAAATGAATATTGACACTAATATATTTACATATATGATATAGGATATAAAGATAATATGGTTTTTATATTAAGCCTCTAGCTTTATTATGGAGTCAAACTTTAGACACTACAATAAGACTAATAGATAGTAGAGTAGGGTAAGAAAGAACTCGATGACTCTTTCTTACCATACTATCGGATTTCAGAGAATACTGACAATTCTAGACCGTCCATTTCATTTATTCATTTAAGCTAAGACGAAAACTTGGAATCCCTTTCATTTTATTTTTTCAACGATTGATAAGATCAAGTTTCATTCAAATTAATTATTTTGACTGACTGTTTTTACGTAAATGATAAGTAGAAAAGCAGTAGGAACTAAAATGAACAGTGCAGTAGCAATAAATGCAAGAATATTTACTTCCATAATCTCATCGTTTTTTTACTTCACAATAACTCGGGATTTAATCCCCTAGAGATAATCAATCTTGCGCCTCTACCTTCAATGAATGCATTAGCTTTCGACGCTATTGAATCGGCTCAATATCATGAATAATAATATCTAAGCTATCTAATCAATTCGTCATCGAAAATTGAATAATAGAACATCGGGAGATCTTTTATCCATACCGAATACGAAATAGGATTCCCCGCCCAATCAAAAATCCTCCATTTAGCATTATGTATCAGTCTTTTCTGTTGTTTATTTTTTATAACCTATCTTACGTCTCCTTTGTACAATCATCAAATGAAGTATTATCTCACCACCCCCCCTTTCTATTAGTTACACACCGCCAACAAATAAGACAATCAAAGTGGAAAAAGATAAGCTCTAACCGCCGTTTTTTTTAATAATCTAATTTTCTTTGTCTTCCAAAGAAGTGTGATAAAGCTGAGTCTCGGGAAAAAGATGGAATATTCCATCTTTTCCCTATTTTCTTTCGTTATTTTGATTTTCGTTTTAGGCTTTGTTCTTTCTTCGACCGGACCCTGAAAAATAGAAAAAATCGGAAGTCAAAACTGATTCATTCCTTTGCGAAAAAGAAAGGCCTTCCTTCCCCTTTTTCGCAACGCTTCCTTGCTTGATCTTTAGCTTTCTTTTAACCTTGGTTAAAATCGGACGCATATATCAAAAGCTCATTGTCGAATTTGAATCAAATTTCTTTTCAACCCTTTCAGACCCATTGAGTTCTTACGCTTTCATGTCGACAACTTAATTCATACGATTACTACAGGGATGAACCCAATCCGGAATATGAACCATAAAAGAAAATACCTAGTAAACCGATCACAAGAATACCAGTTACAGTACCTATTATCCAAAGACGAATCCTTCCAGTAGTATTGGCCATTTACCCCACTTCCCTCCACATTTGATAAAAGAGATAAGACTTCGATTAATCGCTTTCAACTAGCTCTAAAAACTCCTCTAGGGTTTGATAGAATCTTTTGCGGAAAATGGAGCTGCAAAAGTGACGCGCATCTTTTTGAAAGGGCTCCGTATTTGGGAAGTTATAGACGCAGAGAATACATTTCCTATGACCGAATGTCTCACATCCTTCATATAGAAGGAAACGTCGTTCTAGCCTTGGTCCCAGGTCTCGAATAAAATACCTAAACAACTCACTTAAGCGAGTGTTGTCTACTAAATCTATTTCTCGACTTAACTGCTCAAAGAACGATTCCAAGGTCCCTCCACTTACATCCCAAGTTCCAAGGCGTTTAACCATTTTAACCAAATGGGTTTTCAAATGAGGTCTTCTAAAAACGACTAAAAAAATGTCTATTTTGATTCTATTCCCCAGAACGATGGAATCTATCGTGGTAGCTACGACAGCGTCGACCTGGTTAAGCCCGCACTTTGAAGCATCCAAAGCAATTTGTTCTTGTTTTTTCTTACCAAAACCGCAATGACGATACCTTAGTCTAACTAAGGACCGATAAGTCCTTATCTCGGTTTCATATAAGTCTAAATATCTTTTGTCCAGTTCTCCTAGGTTAGATTGAATAGGCCTGCTCCGGAATTCAGAAAACGAAATGAAAAAGTCCTCGCCGAGGGGTTTTCCCAACAACTTCTTCAGTAGCTCCTGATTCAAATCATCTGGCAAACGTCGAATTATGCGTTCTACGAGCGGTTCGCTCTCAAAGTCACCGAATCCGTTTCCCCCGACTCCATTTACCTTGTAATTCATATACACTCCGTCATAGTTCTTTCTAAGAGGTGGAATAGAATAACGCTGTTCAAGCACAATGATCAGCCGTCCTACTTGTATATATTAGGACATATTTCTATAAATGTCAATAGCTTGTAATCTATAAAATCAAAAAGATCGACAATCAAACCTATCTTACTATTTTGAATGAAGATCTTTCTATGTTAATTAGAACACGTATTTACCCTCACGTCAATACACCGAGCCTCATTTCATTCTCAAAAAATTAGAATTCGAGAATGAAATGAGAAGAGATAAGAGCCATAGAATTGAGTCGGTGAAGTCTTCATTCTCGAACCCATTTATTTAGTCCATGGTTCTTCAATTTACCCCCCTTTGGTTTTTAAAAAATAAGCTTATTTATTTAATAATACTGATATCTCCCAATGAAAATAGCTATCTCCGAACGAAAATAGCTATTTGTTGGATGAGAAATGCGAAAGGAAAAAAAGACTCCCCTTGGGAATGATATG